AGGTTCTGGTTGGATTAGATTAATAGCAGTGGATCTTTTATCAGTCATTCATTGAATGATAAATAACTACAAGTGAAGGAGATACGCGATTTAAATAACGGAAAATCCAATATTTAAAAATTGTATCAAGAATGACTGGAAAAGTGGAAACAAGACCAGATATAATTTGATCATTATGAACAAATCCAAAATCTTTGTAGACAGAGCCAACCATTAGTTCCCAACCATGAGGTGAATGGAATCCGATACATAAATCCGTTAATAAAAGAATAGAAAAAGCTTTGACTGTGTCGCTTAAGTTATATAGGAATTCCTGGGTCCAAGAGTTAAGAATAACAAGTTCTTCATTACCCAAAATAGAAAAACCGCTTAGAATAACAAAACAGATTATATTTGTCGAGAAGTGCAAAATCGTATGAATCCGACCCTCATTGTATATGTTGATTAATTGGATCGCTTCTTTTTGGATTCCTATACGAAGTTTTTGTAGATGTGTCTCCGAGTATTCCTCGATCAGTTCGTCTAAGACGAGGAGTTCCTCTAATTCTATGAATTTTTCTAGAATACTCTTTTCTTGAATATCATTCAAAAAAATTTCGGATTGCCCAGCATTCCACCAATTATTAACCCAAGATTCCAGACTTTTATTAAATGAGAGAGAAAGCCACCAGGGCAAAAATACTATAGATACAAGATATAAAAGGGGAGTGAATGCTTTCTTTTTTGTCATTTTTCATCTGTGAATTGTTAATCAACCCACCTCATTCATCGACTCTATGCAATCTAATATTTCTTTCACACATGAGTTCTATACAAGGTATGAAACCTATAAATCTATTTTCTTTGCGGTTATTGAATCTAGAAAGAATAGAGAAATCAATTAAGAATCCACTTTGAATGAAGAAATATTAAAAAATAACCTTTCCCGATATCTCAATCGGTCAACAAGTGTCTTTTTTCGATGAATGATCGAAAGAACCACTTTAATTTAAGTAATGAATATTAGTTCAATTTTGAGACGAAAGAACTCCTTTTCTCTCAAATATCAAAATATCCAATATTTCAAAACAAATTTACTGATTACCCACAGTCAGGAATAAAATAATTGAGGGACAGAGATTGCGATAATCAAAGTGGCAAAACAAGACAGAAATTGGCTAGTTATCATTATTAAGAAATCTAATTGTTATTTTTGTATTGGTCATTAAGGAACGCAAAAGAAAGGAGAAAAAGAAACGTCGATTGACAAAAAAAATAATTTATAAAATAGGATTTATCTGTATCAATTCCAACCAAATATTGAATTTAAAAAGAAGATTAATTTCTTTATACCGAAATAGTTTGATATATGAGATGAATATATTATTTCGATTTGTTACTTGTTTAATTTTAGTTGCGTGGATTTGCATACGTATAAAAAACCACAAAAATAGTTTCCTTTTATGGTTATGGTTGTTCCGCCCACTTTAGCTTGAATGAACCTTCTGATGAAACTTCACACTTAAGTTATGTTATAGGAAAAAGATTCTTGCATTTTTCGCTCTTGTTGAAAAAGCATCTATTTTTCCACGCATTTCTCAAAATACTTCAATTGGTACACGCAAGAAATAGGCCAATTCGGCAGCCTTTTGTTCAATTTCTCGTGGAGTCAAATTTTCATCAGTACGAGTTAAGGGAATGGTCCCCTGGCCTCGAATTTCCATATAAAGGACACGGCGTGCAAAAATACCCTCTTTAACTTCTATTCGAATGGACTGAATATCTTTTATAAAGAATCGGAGGAATATACGACGATTTTTTCCAGGAAATCCCCAACGAAAAATACACACTATGCCTTCCTTTCTATCGAATCGATCATAACCACTGCCTACATTCCAGGAAATTGTGAACCACAAATAGGAGCTAATAAAGAGACCCGCGATTCCGTAGAAAGACATGACGATCCCTTGTGGAAAAAAAACGATTTGCTGAGACGGAAAAAAAGATATCAAATTTCTACCAAGATAACTGGAAATTCCAACCAATAAGAATCCTACTGAACCTACAAAAAGGATAAAGGCCCAGCAGAAATTACTTATTTTTCGAGACCCCGTTATAAGTTCTATCCATATATGTTCTGATCGCAAACTCATACTTGATCCGATTACATTTTATTAGAATTGAGAGAATACTTCAAATTTTTTTGACTTTACTTTTTTTGTTTCCGAAGTAACTCTCATCAACTAGCACTAGTTTGATGTGAACCTTTAGGAGTAATTCATCAAATTGATTAAATCTAAAATAATAGCATACTCTTCATATGATCCCACTATACATACAGATCCGCCGACTTTCTATTTCAGCCATCCGGCGATCCTGATCGATTTGAAAACAGCTAGAATTCATTTAACCATATATCGTGTTTATGCAGGCATAAGAGTTCTTTCCTTTATGTTCGGCAAAAATTACATGTTATACCATATTCTACTAAATAGATGTCTGTGTTATGATACAAATCTAAGTTTTGAAAAAATGGAAGAGACTGGGTCCCATCGGATCTAAATAATCTTATTTTTTTGAACATGAAGAGATAAAGAAGCCATTGCAATTGCCGGAAATACTAGGCCTACTAAAGGCACAAAAATAGAGGGAAAGCTGAAAGTTATCATAGAATGGGTGCCTCGATTTATTATTTGTACCTGTTATATTTATTATTTGTACCTGTTATTATTATTTATAAATAAAGATATCTTATAATAATTATAATTAAGAATTTGAATTCTTATGAATTTTAAATTTCTATTTTATTATTAATTTAATTCCATTTTAAATTCTTAGTATAGATCTAAGTATCTATATATCTATATTTAAATATCTAAGTGAATATTAATATTATAGAATAAACGCAAGGGGTGTAGAAGGAAATAAATTCATTTATTTATCTTTTTATCTTTCGAATCTTTTTATTCTACACGAAAGGTATGTATGATAATCTACTTTTTTCTTTTCTTTGTCTTTTATTCTTGTATTCTAATTTAATAAAGTCTAATTTAATAAAGAAAGAGTTTGTTACACATTATCGAAAGATTCTAACGAATCTGAACCAACAGAGATTTTTAGCTAAAAAGGGGTTTTGGGGAAATGGAAATAGAGAAAAATAAAAAAAAAAACTCTTTCTTTTTTATATTTTATTTGAATTATATACTTATATACGTAAGATAAAAATAAGAAATTCGTTTTGTTTGCCTAATTTGAAGAATTCAATCTTTTTTTTGATAGAGACTTCTTAATTAAAAATTTAATTAAGAATCCGAAATATAAGTAAAAAAGAATTATCCACAACTTTTGATTCGTTCTACAATTCGAACTTATGTCACCAAAGAAAATTTCATTCTTATTTCCTTTGATTCCGATAAACTAACTACTCGTTTATTACCAATAACAAATAATTGTTGAACTTAGTGCTCTGTTTCATTTTGATTCAAAGGAACGAAAGCGTGGAACTGAAATAACTCACTAAGAACGCTTTTTAAAAGATTACGCGGTACGATTAGGTCGAATAAACCCTTCTGGAATAAATATTCGGCGGATTGTGAACCTTCAGGTACTGTTGTATTCAATGTTTGTTCAATTACTCTTTTACCTGCAAATGCAATATAGGCGTCGGGTTCGGCAATAATGATATCACCCAACATACCAAAACTGGCTGTTACTCCGCCAGTAGTAGGAGATGTAAGGATTGATACATAAAATAACTTTTTATTTGATTGATAATCATATAAAGCAGACGAAATTTTAGCCATTTGCATCAAGCTCAAACTTCCTTCTTGCATGCGTGCTCCCCCCGAAGCACATACTATAATAAGAGGTAGCAACTTTTTGGTAGCGTATTCAATCAAACGGGTTATTTTTTCCCCGACTACGGATCCCATACTACCCCCCATAAACTGAAAATCCATAACCCCAACTGCTACGGGAATACCGTTTAGTTGGCCTATGCCTGTTTGAACAGCCTCGGTTAATCCTGTCTTCTTTTGATAAGAATCAATACGATCTTTATAAGGTTCCTCCTCCGAATGAAATTCAATGGGATCCAGAGAGTCCATGTCTTCATCCATAGGATCCCAAGTACCAGGATCGATCGAAAGTTCGATTCTTTCTGAACTATTCATTTTCAAATGACATCCACATTGTTCACAAATATTCATTTTTGATTTCAAAAATTTCTTATAATTTAATCCATAACAATTTTCACATTGAACCCACAAATGCCTATATTTTTGAGTTACATCGAGATCATTAGAACTTTCTATTTCTATTATAGTAAAATCGCTCCCCTTCACGTGGGTTTGTATATCCGAAACCTCTTCTTCACTATTATTTCTACTTTCTTCACCACAAATTTCACCACAAATGGAACTATAGATGTAACTATCGCTGTAATTATCACCTCCACTTACAATGGAAGTCTCAATCCAGATTTGAGACTGAAGATAACTGTCAATGCAACTATTAATATGATTATTCCAACTATATTGAGTATCATACATGTAATGATTATAGTAGGTATCTTCACTCGTAGATCCATTATTCAGATAACTAGAATTCCAATAAGTATTTTTTAGTTCACTCCGAAACGAATGATTGTTGTCAATCTCAAAAATTTGATTTTCAATATCAAAATATATGGAAAAATTGTCTCCATTACTATCCTTAACTAAAAAAGTGTCATCGGAGATGAAATTCCGAATGTCTTTAACGACGAATAAATGATCAACCTTACTGTAACTAGAATCGTCACGACCCCCACAACTCTGAATGTTTTTAGTCGTATCTTTTATATCCGGCTCATCACCTTCACTGGCATTTTCAATAGAACCAAGACTTTCCGTTGATTTATTTAGCCCACACCGGCATTCGAACTCCTTCTTAAACAACATCGAATTAAACCACCATCTTTCCATAGACTTTTCTTGCCTCCTATTTGCATGAAAATACAATAGATGAATAGTCATTCGATC